TATTCACAATCTTTACTTCTCTATTATATTGTTCAATACGTTCGCGGATAATATTACTAATTTCATCAGCTCGAAGGGTTCCCATTAGTATCTCTTTTTTATTTTTCGGAAGGAAAGGAAAAAAAACACCTAAACTTTAAACTAGATTAAAAAGGCTAATCAGTTATTTCTTCCACGGACCCGAGGATACCAATATTAGCACTGATGGTACGAAAGTGTAATTCGCTATTCAAACAACTATTCAGAGTTCCTAGAGCTCTTTGTAAAGCTTGTTGTAAAACTTGCTGTCGTACCTGATTAACCGCTCTTTGTTGTTCAAAAAAAAGAGTTTCATTTTTGTAATTTTTTAATTGTTCCAAACTATCGCAAGTAGCATTAATCAAATTTATTTTCTCTCTTTCTATCTCAGAGTATCCATTCAGTCTATACTCATCTGCTTCCATTTCCACTTTACATAATCGAGCCCGCGCTCTTTCGAGCTGTTCAGCGGCCCCTCTACGTAATTCTTCTGAATTTCGAATAGTACTCAAGATCCTTTGTTTTCGCTTATCTAATAAATCATTTAATGAAAGTAGATTATCTTTACATTCATTTCACAACTCTCATATCTCTTCCCGAACCAAACATGAATCTTTTGATTCATTTGGCTCTCACGCTCAATTGTTTCTTTCCTTTGATAGACATTCCCATATCTTTGAATGGAATGAACCTATCCTCTCTTGAGCCTATCCTCTCTTTTCTGTTCGTATTCAAAGATATCGAAACTGATCTAACATCAGAATATTAGGATAGTAGGACTCTTCAGACCAGACAAAAAATAAAAAATTGTCAGCAAAGTTGTTTCTTTATTTGTTTTTTATTCACAAACTCTTTTTTTCATCAAAAAAATTAAAAAAATTTATCTTTTTTATACAATATATAGGTCGTCGATTTGGCAGTGGATAAAAAAAGGGGTGGGGGAATATATCCATCTTTCCTATACCTGTAAATGGTTCAAATAAATTTATCCATATGAGTGTTATACATCGGAGAAATTCCCAATTATTTATTTTTTTTATCATTTTTTTTTTATTTTTTTTTTTTTTTTTGCGGTATTTCGGTACTAATGTAGCGGTAGAAAGAGTACCACGGTATGCTGTGCCTGGACTTCAAACAATTTATCTTTAACCATGTAAAAGACCTCAACATTATTGGTTGATAGAGAATCAAAGTTCATTTACCAATTAGTCACGAAATGCTATGGTTCTTAGATATGATTTCTGAATAAAATCCAATTACGAAGTAATTCGTCGAGATTGTGCACCCTTTTTCCTATTTACGCAAATAAAAAAAAGAATACATAAATAGAAAGAAAGTGCAGCCGGCGAAATCCAACCTATTCTTGAAATACACAACTCGCACACACTCCCTTTCCAAAAAAAATCAATATACCCAGCACAACGCTTAGATTTATTGGATTTGTTGCTAAAATATCGGTATTAAACTCGAAACTCCCAGCGGATGGCCAGTGCCCCACGGAAACAAAGGAATCGGTTATATTTTTCATATGCTCTCCTCCTCTTATAGATAGGACTAACAAAGAACAGAGTTCTTTTTGTATCACTCCACTCGCCTCCCCCCTTTTTTTTATCGATTTTTTTGTTCCATTTCTTATTTTTAATGGAATTTTACTAAACTAAGAACGAAAGGGAAGAAAGCGAGTGGATCCGCTAATTCCTTATCCTCAAATCAGTCCCTCCCAAACTATTGTTTCGACAAACAAAAAATAAATAGTTATAGGAGTAAAATTAGAAGGAGCAAAGGGAAACTCCCAGTTAATAAAATAAGAAAAAAGATAGGTCCCCCTTTTTTTTACATTTTGATTCTACGATAAAATTAAACAAAAGGATTTGCAAATAAAAGAGCTAATGCCACGACCAGTCCATAAATTGTTAAAGCTTCCATAAAAGCCAGACTAAGCAATAAAGTACCTCGTATTTTACCCTCTGCTTCTGGTTGTCTCGCAATACCTTCTACAGCTTGGCCCGCAGCAGTACCTTGACCAACCCCAGGTCCAATAGAAGCAAGCCCCACAGCCAATCCAGCAGCAATAACGGAAGCAGCAGAAATAAGTGGATTCATGGTAATTTCCTCGCAAAAAAAAAAGAAATGGTTAATGATACAACCAACCAATGAATTACTACTTAATCTTTATCCACTTCTTTTTCTACTTTTACTATTTACTTTACTATACTACCTTTTTACTTACTTCTTTTTTTTTATTGATACTTATCACTAAAATCTATCGGGTCGAAGTAGCTAAAAACTCCAACAGAATATTACTTAATTTTAAGAACTACTTCCATATACTGTTTTTCCTTTCTTTCTACCCATGATGGAGTTTTATGTAAATAGATACATACGGTTTTAGCCATTGTGTTTTCTTGTTTAGAAACTCTTATATTCTTTCATTCAATTAACAATCACAGAAAAAATAGAAAAAGGACTGATATTTGAATCTATATAAATTCTAAATGAAGTGAGTTAGAAAAAAAGAGATAGGGATAATTCCTATCTAACTAGTAAATAACATATACTTTTTTTCTTCCATAACGTAAACCACCTGCACTTTATTATTCTATTATTTATTATTCTATTAATATTAAATCGTATTCTGTACATATATCTAGTAGGACCCCCCACCCAATCCTTTTTTCTCTTAAAAACTCTGCAATATCATCTATCTTTCTTCATATATACAATACTACAATACATAATATTAGCTATTTTCATTTTCTTCTCCAGCCCTGTGGATTATATTGAACCCCGCATTGCTTTAATTGGGATAAGCTTAAAAAACTATTTCGAAAGTTAGTCAATGATGACCCTCCATGGATTCACCTATATAAGCCGCAGCCAAAGTTGAAAAAATAAGAGCTTGAATACCACTTGTAAATAATCCAAGAAACATGACAGGTATAGGAACTACTGAAGGCACTAAAGAAACAAGAACAACAACTACTAATTCATCAGCCAATATATTCCCGAAAAGTCGAAAACTAAGAGATAAAGGCTTTGTAAAATCTTCTAGGATATTAATTGGTAAAAGTATTGGAGTTGGTTGAATGTATTTACCGAAATATCCCAATCCTTTTTTGCTAAGACCCGCATAGAAATATGCCACTGACGTGGGTAAAGCTAAAGCAACAGTAGTATTTATATCATTCGTGGGCGCAGCTAACTCCCCATGAGGTAACTTTATGATTTTCCAAGGTAAAAGAGCACCTGACCAGTTAGAAACAAAAATAAATAGGAACATCGTTCCAATAAATGGAACCCAAGGACCATACTCCTCTCCAATCTGAGTTTTGATCAAGTCTCGAATAAATTCAAGGACATATTCGAAGAAATTCTGCCCGTCGGTCGGAATGGTTTGTGGATTCCGAACAGCTATGATGGCTGAACCTAATAAAATAGAAATTACAACCCAAGAAGTGATAAGCACTTGGGCATGAATTTGTAAACCTCCTATTTCCCAATATAAATGTTGGCCTACTTCTACACCTGACATATCGTATAACCCTTTGAGTGTTTTAATGGAACATAGTATAACATTCATATTGCCCTATAATAGAAATCGAACTTAAAAAAGGAATTATTTTGATTCAACCATATCTTTTCTCAATTCATCTACCTTCATTTATTAATAGGAATCATACATTATATTTAGAATACCAAGAAATTACATAAAAAAAAATACCAATCATTTTTTATTCAATATTCAAAACATAGTTCAAAAATGCAAACCAAAATAATAAACAATCAAAGAAATCCATGGAGTTCAACAAAAAGGAACTAATCTTCTTCTTCTTTTTCTTAACTATTAAATTATAAGATAATCAACCTTTTTTTATATAACTATTTCGGCCCTCCAAAATTGCGGATACTAATTTGGTAAGAATCAATCGAATCGATGCTATAGCATCATCGTTGGCCGGAATAGAAATATCTGCAAGATCTGGGTCACAATTTGTATCGATTAAACAAATCGTCGGAATGCCCAAAATGACACATTCTCGAAGAACCATATATTCTTCTTGCTGATCAACGATAATTACAATATCGGGCAATCCCGTCATATATTTGATCCCACCCAGATATGTTTGCAAGGTGGATAACTTTCTCTTCAACATTGCTGCATCTCCTTTTGGGAGACGGGCGAGTTTCCCCATTTTTTGTTCCGCTCTTAAGTCCCTGAACTTCTGAAGTCTTGTTTCTGTAGTAGACCAATTTGTTAACATACCACCAAGCCATTTTTTATTAACATAATGACATCGAGCCCTTATTGCTGCTGATGCTACTAAATCCGCTGCTTTATTTTTGGTGCCAACGATTAAGAAGTTTTTTCCCATACTTGCTGCATCAAAAACTAAATCGCAGGCTTCTGATAAAAAACGAGCAGTTATAGTAAGATTTGTAATATGAATACCTTTACGCTTTGCAGAGATGTAAGGAGCCATTCTAGGATTCCATTTCTTAGTACCATGACCAAAATGAACTCCTGCTTCCATCATCTCTTCCAAATTTATGTTCCAATATCGTCTTCCCATTTTGCCACACTTTCTCTTTTTTTTTTTAGAGAGATTCAGTAACCTGTGAAATAAATAATTGTTCCGACGGAACCTTATACCAGGATTGACCATTGATCTACGACCAAAATCATGAATTTATTTTCATTCTTTATTTTTCGTTGATTACCAAATCCATAATCGGACCAGAGAATTCAAGTAAAAAGAATGAACCTCTTGTTAGGAATTACTAAATCATGTATCATGTAAATGATTGGTCTGATGTCCCATGGAAATAGTTCGGGACGCAAGAACAAATAAAATTCTCAAAATTCTCTATAGTGTAACAAAATATCTCTTATCTCCAATTCGAATAGATTCTTCCTTTTTATTTTCAAATGAATGTTTTTATCTTGCTTTGAACGATGTACTAATTTTTTGAATCCAGTACCAACCGGTATAATCCCCCCCAGAACAACGTTCTCTTTCAGCCCTTTCAACCAATCAATACGACCTCGTAGAGCAGCTTTTGCTAAAACTCGAGCAGTTTCTTGAAAACTCGCTTCGGATATGAAACTTTGAGTATTCAGAGATGACTTCGTTATTCCCAATAAGATTGCCCGATAACAGATCGCTTCGTCCAAAACACGCCCTGCTCGCTCTGCTCGCAACAATCCAATCAGTTCCCTAGGTGAAAACACATTAGACATTCCATCTTCTGAAACCAACACTTTTGATGTTACTTGACGTACAATAATCTCTATATGTCTATTATGGATCTGTACCCCCTGGGATCGATAAACCTTTTGGATCTTATTAACCAAAGAGATACGACTTTGTGCTATGGTTAGTTCAGCTCCAATCAAGAATCCCCAGGGTATCCCAAGAAGCCTTCGGCTACGTTCGTCCCAACCTTCAACTCTCTTTTTGAGGTTCATCGATATTGAATCAATTGAACGAACTTCTAAGATTTGTTCCACTTTTGGAAGACCTTGCGTGATATCGCCGGATCTCGATTTTTCATATATAAATGTAATTAATGTATCTCTTTCATAAAAGGTTTTCCCATAATGGCCATGAACAGTTGCTCCCGGAGTGACCAAATAGGGCTTAGCTGATCTTATAACTAAAGAGTCAACATGAACAATGAAAATTTTACCAGATTTTTTTATGCGTGATCCGTATTTCAATAGACATAAATTTTCACAAAGAAATAGGCCAAGGCTAATTATTGTCCATGCCTCTTCACAATAATCGTGATGGAGAAAACACCAATTAAAATGGAATAAATTCCAAATGATGTTACTACACGGATCGGGATTATAAATCCTACTATTTTCATCTAGGAAACAGTATTGAAATTGAAGTACTTGGAAAGTCTGTTGAAAATTGTCAAGTAACAAATAGTTCTTTAAAAAGATTTGATTATAAGTTATTAAATAGTAAGATAAACAAGGATTCGCTATTTTAAATACAGTAGTACCTAAGGGACCCAACAAATCCCTAATTGGATTCATGGGATACAATTCTTTTGTCGCATTATTATATCTCGAAGTATTAAAGGGGCCAATTCGAGAACAATTGGATGATGACAAAATTCGGAAAGATTGGCATTCCTTATTCCGATTCAACAACGTACCAAGAGTTCCCTGATGTTGGGGAAATGATTGAGTCTTTGCCTTGGAATTAAAAGGATTTATATTGGTACGATCTAATCCAATATTGTAAATCAATCCTGAACTTGACGTATCATACTTTTTTACGGTATAAGAAATAGTGGACTTTACTAACTCAATTCTGATGAAATCACGAAGCAGATCATTTGCCCTTATTTCAACAAAGGAAGCATGAACCTCTTCTTTTATAAAACCCCTTTTTTCTTGGTCCCAATTCAATACTAAGCAAGCCCGAACTAATTGAATACTTGTGTGAGAAATTCCTCGAATTGACTTGCTATTTACATAAAGTATATAATTGACAATTCGAAGTTGTACATTATCCTTTTCCTGCAAGAGATCCTGAGGAAAAAGTGTTGCTAAATTTATTCCATCGGATATTTCATATGGGACTACGGGCCGAACCAAAACAAAATACTTTTTTTTTATAGGTGTGATCCGTTGAACATAGATCCAATTTTTAAATTTTTTTGATCCCTTATAATTTTTATTTTCCATTCCTGGTGGTATCAAAATGCCACCGTGCCTAGATATTTTATCCGCCTCTCCAGGAAAATGAATATCTCCAGAAAAAATTTTCAGTTCAATACTCCTTTTTTTTCTCTCCACTCGGACTAATCCACCTACTTGGCTTCTTGTATTTATATTTAAAGCAAGTCGTGTATCTACTCCAACGATACTATTGTTTCGGACCATTATGGGCGAAGATACGGGGAAGATATGCACTTCCTCGGGAATGAAAAAAAATCGATCTACTCTCATTTGCATTTGGTATTTCGGACTAAATTTTTTTTCTCCTCGATACTCAATCAAATTCTCTTTTTTTACGATTGAATCTACTTCGACAATCCCATATTTAGTAATTCCCGAACTGCTTCTTCTATATCGCGGATCATCAAAATAAGCAAGAATACTATTTTTACGTAAAATACCATTTATAGGTATTTTAATAGAAATACAAAAAGATCGTATTAGTTTCTTTTCTCGTTCTTGATCATATTGTAAGGGAATCACGAATCTATTTCTTCGCTTTTTCGCCAAGGAATCATCGGAATTCTCTTGACAAATAGAGGGATCTATGAGATTCCAATGACCATTGGATATGATTCGATAAGGTTTTGAATACTCAAAAATTTGCCCATCCTTTTTACTTTTACCAAAAAATTTATGTCTTACTTGATCATTAGTCAAATCAAAGATATTTCTTTCTTCGACAGAAAAAGAATTAGAATTCATTTGATCTTGATCCTTGTGGAGTGAAAAAGACACTATACTGGATCTGCATAGACCTCCTGCTAATATCCATAAATGACTTGTTTTTGGTACTAGATGAACATTACTATACGGATATTCGGGCGCATGATGCACATCAGTACTCCAGTGCATTTCTCCTTCTGACTCAGAATAAATATGTTTTAGAACCCTCTCCTTAAAACGAAAAGTGGACGTTCCGGCACGAATCTCGGCAATCACTTGTTCCGATTCTACATATTGATTATTTTGAACTAAAATCAAACTTTTTGTCGGAATATTAACATTATGTATAATATCTCGACTCTCAATAGTTACATACAAGTCTATAAAACATAGAAAAGCAGGATGCCCATGACGGGTACGTGTGGGATGAACCAAATACTCATCAAATTTTATTTTTCCATTAGAGGGAGCTCGTACATGTTCGCCAGTACCACCTGTGAATACTCCGCCCGTATGAAAAGTTCTTAACGTGAGTTGAGTCCCCGGTTCCCCAATTGATTGACCCGCAATAATGCCTACGGCTTCTCCCAACTCAACCAGATCACCATGAGTAGGGCTACGGCCATAACATAATTGGCAGATCCAAGAAGTACTCCTGCAATTAAAAGGGGTTCGAATATATATTGGGTGTGCTCGAAAGGTTATAAATCGATTGACAAGTCCAATTCCAATATCCTTATTTCGAGTGGCAATACATCGTAGACCAATATATATATCGTCTGCTAATACACGACCAATTAGTGTTTGAACAAAAATTTTTTCCGTCATACCATTTTTGGGACTCACGTAAATACCTCGTATAGTACCACAATCCGTTCTACGTACAAGAATGTGTTGAACTACTTCAACAAGTCTACGCGTGAGGTATCCAGCATCTGATGTTCGTACAGCAGTATCTACAACTCCTTTGCGGGCTCCGTAGCAAGAAATTATATATTCTGTCAAAGAAAGCCCTTCTCGTAAATTGCTTTGAATGGGTAAATCAATCATTTGTCCTTGAGGATCCGACATTAATCCTCTCATACCTACTAATTGGTGTACTTGAGATACATTTCCTCTAGCACCCGAAAAGGACATTAGATGGACTGGATTAGAGGGATCAGTCATACGAAAATTAGGATTCATTTCTTGTCTCAAATATTCACTTGTAGCATACCATATCTCAATGGATTGACGTAATTTTTCTACCACGTGTACATTCCCATAATGATGGTTTTTCTCTAAAAGAAAACTTTGTTGTTCAGCGTCTTGGACTAACCATCCCTTAGAAGGTATTGTTAAAAGATCATCAATTCCTAATGAAATAGATGTAGCAGTGGCTCGCTGGAAACCCAAAGTCTTCACTTGATCCAGGATATGTGATGTATATGCCATTCCGAAATGATCTATTAATCTGCTAATAAGTCGTTTAACAGCAATTCCATCTATCACCTTATTGTGAAAGGCCAGATCGGCCCGTTCTGCCATAAGGACCTCCATATTCTGCTGAGTAAGATTCCACAATGGACCTGAGTCAGTGATTCGAAAACTTCCTTTCCTTAATCCTGATTCACACAGAAATTCATAAATTTTGATACCAGTTAAATTGGGGAGACCCGAATTCCTGCAAGTATGGGCATCACTAATAGAATTTATTTTTATAGAGCGTATGAGTTACATAGCCTATGAGTAGGCACGGCAAAACCCCTGTATGGCTTCTTCTATTTCTCGATAAAAAGAAAGATGACCCACAGTAGTTCGAATATATATACAACGAATTTCTCTTTTTATACTTCCCACTATTCGATAGTGTTTATAAATCTCATTAGAATTACCAAAAGATTCATATTGAACTTCGATGGGAACTTCTCTTGAGCCAACGACGCGTTGATCTAATCTCCACCGAAGCCACAAAGGACTATCTAAAAGGATTCGTTTACGCCGATAAGCCCCAAGTGCATCATAAGAACTATAAAAAGACGGCTCTTTTGTATACTTACAGTCATTATTGTCAACAGCTTCCTTTTTATAGTTTACCCAATTAGAATTATATTGATTATACCTATTTGTACAAATACCCCGGGGGTTCCCGATCGTTAATACATAGAGCCCAATAAGCATATCTTGAGTTGGTAGGGAAACGGGATCCCCAATAGCTGGAGACAAGAGATTAATATGAGAAAACATAAGTAAACGAGCTTCCGCTTGAGCTTCCAAAGATAAAGGTACGTGAACAGCCATTTGATCCCCATCAAAGTCTGCATTGAAGCCCTTACAAACTAATGGGTGTAAACAAATAGCGCGCCCTTCCACTAAAATGGGTTGGAACGCCTGTATGCCTAATCTATGGAGGGTAGGTGCTCTATTCAACAATATAGGATGTCCCCGCATAACTTCTTGAAGTATTTCCCATACAATGGGATCTTTTTCCCTAATTTTGCTTTTAGCAATCCCTGTGTTAGAAGCAACATGTTGTCTGATTAGACCACGAATTACAAATGTTTGGAAGAGCTCTATTGCTATTTCTCGAGGTAATCCACA